AAAAAGAATCAATGAAAAGAGATAGTCTAATTCCAATTAGGAATTCCTTGGGACCTTTAGGATTAGGAAGAACCCCTCAAATTGCGCATTTTTATTCATTTTACCATTTAATAACTTATAATCAGATCTCGGTAACTAAATATTTACAACTTGACAATTTCAAAGAGACTTTTCAAGTGCTTAAATATTATTTAATGGATGAAAATGGTAGGGTTTCCATTTATAATAATCCCGATCCGCGCGGTAACATCGTTTTGAATCCATTCAATTTGAATTGGAATTTTCTCCATCATAATTATTGTGAAGAAGCGTCTAGAATAATTAGCCTTGGGCAGTTTATTTGTGAAAATTTATGTATAGCCAAAAACGGACCGCACTTAAAATCGGGTCAAGTTCTAATTGTTCAAATTGACTCTGTAGTAATAAGATCAGCTAAAGCTTATTTGGCCACTCCGGGAGCAACCGTTCATGGCCATTATGGAGAAATCCTTTACGAAGGAGATACATTAGTTACATTTATATATGAAAAATCGAGATCTAGGGATATAACGCAAGGTCTTCCAAAAGTGGAACAAGTGTTAGAAGTGCGTTCGATTGATTCAATATCGATGAACCTAGAAAAGAGAATTGAGGGTTGGAACAAGAGTATAACAAAAATTATTGGAATTCCTTGGAGATTCTTGATTGGTGCTGAGCTAACTATAGTGCAAGGGCGTATCTCTTTGGTTAATAAGATCCAAAAAGTTTATAGATCTCAGGGGGTGCAGATTCATAATCGACATATAGAAATTATTGTGCGTCAAATAACATCAAAAGTGTTGGTTTCAGAAGAGGGAATGTCTAATGTTTTTTCACCCGGAGAACTGATTGAATTGTTGCGGGCGGAACGAACAGGGCGCGCTTTGGAAGAAGCGATCTGTTACCGAGCTATCTTATTGGGAATAACGAAAGCATCTCTAAATACTCAAAGTTTTATATCCGAAGCAAGTTTTCAAGAAACTGCTCGAGTTTTAGCAAAAGCCGCTCTCCGGGGTCGTATCGATTGGTTGAAAGGTCTGAAAGAGAACGTTGTTCTAGGGGGGATGATACCCGTTGGTACGGGATTCAACGGATTAGTGCAACGTTCAAGGCAACATACCAACATTCCTTTGGAAACCAAAAACAATAAACTATTCGAGGCAGAAATGCGAGATATTTTGTTCCACCACAGAGAATTATTTTATTTTTTCATTTCAAGGAATTTACACGATACACTGAGACAATCATTTCGAGGGTTGAATGATTCCTAAGAGCGGATTCGCCCCCTTTCTTTTTAGCTATTTGTATTTGCAGTCATTTTTTTTTTTATTTTTATTTGGTATATAGTAATAAAGATAATAAAATAACAAATAGAATAGAAAGAAATTAATATTAATGGTTTGAATCATGTATCAATGGCCAATATCCGTTAGAGGTAGAAACGAAGGTTCCATCGGAACAATTATTTATTTCTATTTCAGGGCACCTCGTCTCTCTTTTTTTTAATAAAAAGAAAGGAGGTGTGGATAAATAAATGACAAGAAGATATTGGAACATCCATTTGGAAGAAATGATGGAAGCAGGAGTTCATTTTGGTCATGGTACTAGTAAATGGAATCCTAGAATGGAACCTTATATCTCTTCAAAGCGTAAAGGTATTCATATTATAAATCTTATTAGAACTGCCCGTTTTTTATCAGAAGCTTGTGATTTAGTTTTTGATACAGCAAGTAGGGGAAAGCAATTCTTAATTGTTGGTACCAAAAATAAAGCAGCCGATTCAGTAGCACGGGCTGCAATAAGGGCCCGTTGTCATTATGTTAATAAAAAATGGCTAGGCGGTATGTTAACGAATTGGTATACTACGGAAACGATACTTCATAAGTTCAGGGACTTGAGAACGGAACAAAAGATGGGGAGACTCAATCGTCTTCCGAAAAGAGATTCAGCTATGTTGAAGAGACAATTATCTCACTTGCAAACATATCTGGGCGGGATCAAATATATGACTGGATTACCCGATATTGTAATAATCGTTGATCAGCAAGAAGAATATATGGCTCTTCGAGAATGTATGATTTTGGGAATTCCAACGATTTGTTTAATCGATACAAATTGTGACCCAGATCTCGCTGATATTTCGATCCCAGCAAATGATGACGCGATAGCTTCAATCCGATTAATTCTTAACAAATTAGTATTTGCAATTTGTGAGGGTCGTTCTAGTTATATACGAAATCCTTGATTCATATTAATAATGAATAATAAAATAAAAAAATTCTTTTGGGAACTCCATAGATTTATGAAATCGGTTATGATTCCTAAAAGAGATACAAGTAACTAGGGATATTATGTAATGGATATTATGTAATGGATATTATGTAATTAATTGGTATACAAATATATATAAGTCAACTAGGCAAGTCGAAAAAAGAGAAGGTTGAATCAAAATAATTCTTTTTAAAGTTCTATTTTTTTCAGAGGGCAATATGAATGTTCTATTATGTTATATCAACACACTAAAAGGCTTATACGATATATCCGGTGTGGAAGTCGGCCAACATTTCTATTGGAAAATAGGAGGTTTTCAAGTCCATGCCCAAGTAATTATTACTTCTTGGGTTGTAATTGCTATCTTATTAGGTTCAGCCATTATAGCTGTTCGTAATCCACAAACCATTCCTACTGACAGTCAGAATTTCTTCGAATATGTTCTTGAATTCATTCGAGATGTGAGCAAAACTCAGATTGGCGAAGAATACGGTCCATGGGTTCCCTTTATTGGAACTTTGTTTCTATTTATTTTTGTTTCGAATTGGTCGGGTGCTCTTTTACCTTGGAAAATCATACAGTTACCTCATGGGGAATTAGCCGCGCCTACAAATGATATAAATACTACTGTTGCTTTAGCTTTACTCACGTCAGTAGCATATTTCTATGCGGGTCTTAGTAAAAAAGGATTAGGTTATTTTGGTAAATACATTCAACCAACTCCAATCCTTTTACCCATTAATATTTTAGAAGATTTCACAAAACCCCTATCGCTTAGTTTTCGACTTTTCGGAAATATATTAGCTGATGAATTAGTAGTTCTTGTTCTTGTTTCTTTAGTACCTTCAGTGGTTCCTATACCCGTCATGTTACTTGGATTATTTACAAGCGGTATTCAAGCTCTTATTTTTGCAACTTTAGCTGCGGCTTATATAGGCGAATCCATGGAGGGTCATCATTGACTAGTTTTCGAAATAGTCTTTTTTTAGTTTAAGCCTTACGCAATATATGTGCGTATCAAGATAATCTGCTTAAGGAGCATAATATATAAAAATATATTAGATAAATTATATAAATATAAACTATATAAAGTATAGAAGTAATAGTCAAAAATAAGATATTAGCGGTATTAGGGAATTGCAACAAACAAAAGGGGAAGTAAAAAAAAGGAAAGAGATCGAAAAGATCTTTTTCCTAAAATTCCAGTTCGGTCTATTTATCCCCCCCAATGAATACTATCTTTATATTGTTTTGTTCATTTAATTCCAATATTCAATATTATTAGATATTAGTAATCATAATCTGAATAATAATTAGGATTGTAATACTTATAGTATTATAGTGTGCTATTTTAAAAAAGATGCTATTGTTATATAGAAAAATTCCCATTCAAGTTGATTTCATCCAATTAAACGGTTGACCAAAAGAGAATTTTAATAAATAATAAATTACCTGAACTTAGATCAATCAAATACTTCTATTTCGATGCAACGATTCGATCTAACGAATTTGTCCATGTAGATTGATTGTACCTGCGTCGGCGAGTAAAAAAAGAAAAAATAAAGATTTACAAAAAACTAAATTCAAATTTATAAAAAAAATGGATTGGTTAGGGGGGGCCGAACTAGATGTATGTACTCTAATTAGTATAAGACAACTCTTGTGAATGTTTCGAAGAATGATTCTATAATCCGATTGAATGTAAGATATGAATGGTTGATTTACGTTATCCAAGAAACACATGTATATGTAATATTAGATATTAATTAGTTATATATGTAATATCTAAGCGGCTGCGGCTCTATTACTGTTAATTTAGATAGGAATTCCAATGGAATCCCCCCCATTTCCTTTGTAGTTGTGAATTGAATATTAAATGAATAAAATAAAGTGACTATTGAATAAAGAGATTCAATCAAGAAAATAAGAAAAAACGAAAAATTCAAAAAGAATGGTATGGATTCAAAAAAATTCTGTGAATAAAAACTAAAAAAGAAATATCGAAGCCGTTCTGATGATTCAATAATAATATTATTACTTCAATTCCGAGTTCTTATTTCCTTCGACTGTATAGATCTTAGCGATGGAATAATTAAGTCATAATTTATTGGTTGATTGTATCATTAACTATTTACTTATTTTGGTGTGAGGAACTTATCATGAATCCACTGATTTCTGCCGCTTCCGTTATTGCTGCTGGGTTGGCCGTCGGGCTTGCTTCTATTGGACCTGGGGTTGGTCAAGGTACTGCTGCGGGCCAAGCTGTAGAAGGGATCGCGAGACAGCCCGAGGCGGAGGGAAAAATACGAGGTACTTTATTGCTTAGTCTGGCTTTTATGGAAGCTTTAACAATTTATGGACTGGTTGTAGCGTTAGCACTTTTATTTGCGAATCCCTTTGTTTAATCCGAAAAAAAAAATACGTATTTTTTATTAGTTTATTTCCTTGGACTTACTGCTTTTTTTGAATTCGATTAGGATTTCACTCCTCCAATTATTTGGTGGGACACTAACCCATGGGAAGGACTGATTGGAGAATGGGGAATTAGCAGAACGACTCGCCTTCTTCCTTCCCATTGTTAGTCCAATGGAATAGTTTTTTAGGAAGTGTTACAACAAACGAGATATTTCGCAATTGACATGACATAAGCATAAGGCCTGGGACTTAATTCTAATAATACTAAGTATCACTTTTTTTCTCAATTGGAAATT